ACTCGACCCCGCACATCTGTAACAGTCACAATCGTATTATTGAAACTTGCTTGAACATGAATAACTCCCTTTGGTACTCTACGCGCATTCTTACGTGAACCAATACGTCTATTTCTACGTGAACCAATTTTTGGTATAGGTTTTGCCATATTTTATCATCTCATAAATATAAGTCAGAGATATATGGATATATCCATTTCATGTCAAAACGGATCCTTATTTTTTTTTACTTATTTATTTGTACATCTGTACATCGGTTACTTTTGATTTCGAGAGTCTTTTTTGCTTTAGAAAGATTATCCTTGTCTTTGTTTATGTCTCGGGTTGGAACAAATTACTATAATTCGTCCCCGCCTACGGATCAATCGACATTTTTCACAAATTTTACGAACAGAGGCCCTTATTTTCATATTTGTCATTCCTTTTCTTAATTCCGAATCTATTTATTGGAAGAAAATAAGTTTCTTGAAATTTTTAACTTCGAATTGTATCCCCACGAAAGAATGTTGAAATTGAAAAAACCACCGAATCATTCGAGTCTTTGCTTTGGAGTCTATAAACTATACGTCCTTTGGTTGAAATAAGGACTTACCTCAATTTTTATTCTATTTCTTGGTAGTATACGTATAAAACAACGTCGAATCCTTTCCGAAACAAAAACCAGAATCATATTTTCATTATCTCAAATCTAAACGAACCCCAAAGATACATACCATTGGTAAGTTGTTCAGTAATTAAACCCTCATGAATCTTTTTTTGTTGTTTCCTTCCAGGTAAAACCGCTTTGAAGTATCAACTAATGACTAATGTAAGAGGGGTAATATTATAAAGTTGTCCTTTCTCTTTTTTCACAAATATGAAAGTTCTGCGTATAATTCGTCTATCAGAAAGATTACCATATATAACACAAAATTTCTCCGCCGATTCCTTCTATTCGAGCCTTTCGGTCTGTCATTATACCTCGAGAAGTGGAAAGAATTACAATCCCCATTCCGCCTAAAATTCTAGGAATTTTTTGATAGTTAGAATATATTCGTAAACCGGGTCGACTGATCCGTTTTAAATTTAAAATAGTTCTATACGGTCCTTTTCTATTTCTTCTATGTCGTAGTGTTAAAACCAAAAAATATTTATTGCTTTCCTGATGTTTTCTCACGTTTTCAATAAAACCTTCTTGTAAAAGGATTTTAACAATATTTTCAGTGATGTTAGTAGATGGTATTCGAACTGTTCTTGTTTTATTCATGTCAGCATTTCGTATAGCGGTTATTATGTCAGCAATAGTGTCTTTACTCATGATAAACTAAGATTTTTGTTGCCCCCGAATTTTGATATAATCAACATGCTCTTTTTTTTTTTATTTATCTTTATTTCTGAATTATTAAAGGTATATACGTGATATATAAACAATCTACTAATTAATTGGTTTCATTCAAATACTATAACTATATTACGGCCTTCCCTTATAATACTTCGGGTGCTAATGAAACTATTTTAGTGAAATTTAACTGTCTTAATTCCCGGGCGATCGCGCCAAAAATTCGGGTTCCTTTAGGATTTCCTTCTTGATCAATAACAACTGCAGCATTGTCATCATATCGTATTATCATACCGTTGTCGCGTTTGAGTTCTTTACAAGTACGTACAATTACAGCTCGGATTACTTCTGATCTTTCTAGAGGTGTATTTGGTACGGCTTCCTTGATTACAGCAACAATAACGTCACCAATATGAGCATATCGTCGATTACTAGCTCCTATGATTCGAATACACATCAATTCTCGGGCTCCGCTGTTATCCGCTACATTCAAATAGGTTTGAGGTTGAATCATATCATTTTTTTATCGATTTTTTTTTGTTTTCAATGCAAGGGTTTAAATAAAAAAAAGAAATATTATTTGTTCAAAACAAAAAAACCTGCAATTTTTTTTTTTCATACAAAAGACTCCTTTCCTTTGTTTCTACATCCCTATCCCGAAAGAATGAATTGAGTTCGTATAGGCATTTTGGATGCCGCTATTGAAATTGCCCTTCTGGCTATATTTTCTGCTACTCCGCTCATTTCATAAAGTATTCTACCGGGTTTAACAACAGCTACCCAATATTCGGGAGATCCTTTACCCGAACCCATACGTGTTTCTGTAGGTCTTACTGTAACGGGTTTGTCTGGAAATATGCGTACCCATATTTTTCCACCGCGGCGTGCGTTTCGTGTCATTGCTCGCCGCCCTGCTTCTATTTGTCTAGATGTGATCCAAGCGGGTTCAAGCGCTTGAAGAGCATATCTACCGAAGCAAATACGATTGCCTCGATAAGATATTCCTTTCATTCTTCCTCTATGTTGTTTACGGAATCTGGTTCTTTTGGGGTTATAGTTGATGGTTGTTTATCAATTCCATCCATCTCTACTACAGAACTGGACATGAGAGTTTCTTCTCATCCAGCTCCTCGCGAATTAAACAATTAAAAAATAATATACACGGTGAATAATATACGGAATCGTGGTATTCTTTTAAATTTTATCTAATCTATATCTATTATAAACTATATCTATTATAAATTATAAATTTTTTGTGTTTTAATATATAATTAAACACGTCTTCTATTTATAGATATGTCGTTTTGATATAACGTTATAATGAATCTTTATTTTGCCTTTGTATTATCATATCGAATCGACTAAAATTTAGAAATAAAAAATATTCGCGGGCGAATATTTACTCTTTCAACATTCAATTGTAAGATTAGTCTATGACATGACCTCTCAGAATAAATGAATAGGTTTCTGGTTCGTTCCGCCATCCTACCCAATGAATCATTAGGATTCGTTTTCAATAGAATCTTATGCATTCACAGGTTCTGTCGTCCCCACCACTTCTCGATTAATGGTTAGGTCTGAATTCTACAACGGAGCCCTTAATTAAATAATTAAATTTATTAATTAAATTTTTTCTTGAGTCAACCTTCTCAGTCTTTATTGGCTCAGGGCTCTTGATTTTTTCTTCTATGCACTGATTTGTCTAATTATGGATCAATCAGTATTGATGCTTTATTACATTCCCTTTATATGAGATGACTCATAGACCTTACATATTGGAATTATATATCATTGATATTTCTTTTCCTATCTTTCTCTCACCCTTCCATTTATCTGTATACTTTTATTGCTTTACAACTCATAATCAGATTGGTTTTTCTTTTGTGTTTATGCAAAAAAGATTTCAGTTGCTACAATGATATGACTCATATATCATATCTTGACTGGTTCCTTATATCCAGATAATGCGAAGCGATGAGTTGGTTATTAGTTCTATAGTTATCAGTTCGTACTACGGGCCGGTCGATTTTGTTGAATCCTATAATCCTAAAAAAACCAACGAGTCACACACTAAGCATAGCAATTATATCAAACGATTAATCGAATTTTTATTCAACCTTATAGAATTGTTCATTTTTTTTATTTAACAGAAAAGGAATGAAAGAGTTTGCCGTTTTTGTTTTATCACCAGATATAACTAAATACAAGTAAAGTAAGTTCTTATTATTCCTCGTCTACAAATATCCAAATTTTGATGCCTAATACCCCATAGATAGTTCGAACTGCGTAGGCACAATAATAAATTTTAGCTCGAATGGTTTGTAGAGGAACCCTACCTTCTCTGATCCATTCAACACGTGCAATTTCTTTTCCGTCGATACGCCCTGCAATTTGTACTTGAATTCCTTTTGTACCTGCCTGTTCAGTTAATTCAATAGCTTTTTTCATTGCTTTGCGAAATGAAACTCTATTCTTTAATTGTCCGGCTATAAATTCTGCAAGAATATTGGGGTGCCCATAAGGATTTGAAATTCTTGTAATAGCAATGTTAAGTTTTCGGTTTACACAATTGAGTTCTTTTTGTACATTCATCTGTAATTCTTCGATTCTTCGAGTCCTGTCTTCTATTAATAACTTGGGGAATCCCATATAGATTATGACCTGAATCAAATCGATTCTTTTTTGAATCTCTATACGTGCAATTCCCTCGACATTAGATGATATTTTCATATTCTTTTGTACATAATTTTTGATACAATCTCGTATTTTTTTATCTTCTTGTAGATCCTCTGAATAATTTTTTGGTTGTGCAAACCAAAGAGAATGATGACCTTGGGTTGCACCAAGTCTGAAACCAAGCGGATTTATTTTTTGTCCCATAATCCCCCACTACTATATATATCGTGAAACGTCATATCTGTTTGTATTTTTTTTTTATACATTCGGTTTTTTTTAAGCATAACATAATATAGCGTATTTGTATTTTTTATAATATAGAATATTATTCCTTTAAATATCCCTCAGCTCTAATTTCTAGCTTTATTCCTCAGCTCTAATTTATAGCTTTTAGTTTTAGCTATTTCTTCCTCTTCATCTAAAGATATATCTTTCAATACAATAGTTATATGACAAGTGGATCTTTTTATTGGATAACTACGTCCTCGAGCTCGAGGCTTTAATTTTTTCACAGTCGTGCCCTCGTTGACTTCGGCTTTACTAATGATTAAACTTGTTTCGTTGAAACCCTTATTGTGAGTAGCATTTGCTGCTGCAGAATAAACCAATTTTAAAATGGCATAACATGCTCGATAAGGCATGAGTTCTAGTATCATAAGTGTTTCTTCATAGGATCGCCCACGTATTTGATCAATTACTCTTCTCGCTTTGTGAGCGGACATACATATATGTTGGCCTAAGGCATATACTTCTGTATATCGGTTCGCCTTTCTCTTCTTTATCATAAGGTTCACCTCTCATTAATGAACGACAAGCATTTATATTTTATTATTTTTTAATTAATTATTAATTATTAACGACGAGATCTATTATCATTTTTCGCATGCCCTCGGAAATTTAGAGTAGGTGCAAATTCTCCCAATTTATGTCCTACCATACGATCCGTTATATAAATAGGCAAATGCTCCTTTCCATTATGGATAGCAATAGTATGCCCGATCATTGT